GAAATCTCTTTCTACCGGTAACTCAAAAAGTTTTTTTTGTGTGACAAATAAATAATTAAACAATAGACTAAATAATATGAATAGGTCTAATTCAAAAAAATGATTCTAATTTTTGTTAGAATTTTTTTTTGTAAAATTTCCAAGTTATCAAGAATATAAATAATATTAATCTAATAATAATAGATTATTATCTAAATTAATATTTCATTTGTTATTAAAACAAAATGAATTCCATTCTCTAATAGCAATAACAATATAAAATGGAATTCATTTTGTTATTTTTTAGTTCGAGCCATGACAAAATTATCTCGTTACAAATGTTGCTTTTATTTTCAGGAGACCATAAATAAAGTAATAAAAAAGTAATAAACTAACAAATGAAAAATCCCGTTGTTAGTTAACTGAAAAAAAGGATACTCTAAAATAAAAATAACTAATAAACAAAAGATAAGATTATTAATATTATTAAAGAAAACGTTTAGATTAAATGCCTGATTTTGAAACAAATTTTTAGTCATCAATTTGAATGTTTCCTAAAAAAATATTGAATTAACCCTCCCAATCTCGACGATTGAATAAAAATAGGTTATTATGATTTTGAATAAGCCGCTATGGTGAAATCGGTAGACACGCTGCTCTTAGGAAGCAGTGCTAGAGCATCTCGGTTCGAGTCCGAGTAGCGGCATGGCTTTTTCTAAAAGAGTAAGCCCTATAATGAATTCAATTCCCTATTTCAATTCCTATAATTGAGAATCCCTTTAATAAATTTTATGATAGTTTCAACTTTAGAGCGTATATTAACTCATATATCCTTTTCGATCATTTCAATTGTAATTACAATTCATTTGATAACTTTATTTGTCGATGAAATCGTAGGACTATATGATTCATCAGAAAAGGGCATGATAGCTACTTTTTTCTGCATAACAGGATTATTAGTTATTCGTTGGATTTATTTTGGGCATTTACCATTAAGCAATTTATATGAATCATTAATTTTTCTGTCGTGGGGTTTTTCCATTATTCATATGATTCCGTATTTTAAAAAACATAAAAACCATTTAAGCGCAATAACGGCGCCAAGTGTTATGTTTACCCAGGGTTTCGCTACTTCAGGTCTTTTAAATGAAATGCATCAATCTGCAATATTAGTACCGGCTCTCCAATCACATTGGTTAATGATGCACGTAAGTATGATGGTGTTGAGCTATGCAGCTCTTTTGTGTGGATCATTATTATCACTAGCTCTTCTAGTCATTACATTTCGAGAATCCATAAGGATTTTTAGTAAAAGCAAAAATTTGTTAACTGAGCAATTTGCCTTTGGTGAGATTCAATACGTGAATGAAAGAAACAATGTGTTAAAAAACACTTCTTTGATTTCTTCTCAGAATTATTACAGATATCAATTAATTCAACAATTGGATCGATGGAGTTATCGTATTATTAGTTTAGGATTTATCCTTTTAACCATAGGTATTCTTTCGGGAGCAGTATGGGCTAATGAAGCATGGGGATCCTATTGGAATTGGGATCCAAAAGAAACTTGGGCATTTATTACTTGGACCATATTTGCGATTTATTTACATATCCGAACAAATCAAAATTATGAAACTGAAAATTCTGCAATTGTGGCCTCAATGGGCTTTCTTATAATTTGGATATGTTATTTTGGGGTTAATCTATTAGGAATAGGGTTACATAGTTATGGTTCATTTACATTACCATCTAATTGAATCTAATTGAATTTCTAATTGAATTTATCTAATTGAATTTCTAATTGAATTTAAAGTACTTGACAACGAAAAGCCTAGGGCAGCATACATTATGAAACCCTTATATCAACCATCAAGAACCATTTGAATCATTCTATTTCCATTACTTGATTCAAATGGTTCTCAAAATGTCAAAATATCTGGTTATATTTTTATAATAGAATTCCAATTTTTTTATTTAACTTAAAAGCTGAAAAAGACTTTTTTTGGACAATGAACGATTTTTAAAATCATCGTATTTTTTTTTATTGACAAAAACTATCTATAAAAAAAAATTTGATAGAATAGCTTCGACCTTCTCAACTGATAATGAGAAAACGAAATCGGGATAAATACCAATACCTATTACCGGTAAAAGGATCGAAATCGAAATAAATAACTCGCGCGGTCCAGAATCAAAAAAATAAGAGTTTTTGGGGACATTAAAAAGCTTGTATCCATAGAACATCTGGCGTAACATAGATAATGAATAAATAGGAGTTAATATCATTCCAATTGCCATTACAAAAGTAATTAAGATTTTTGTTATTAAAAGATATTTTTGGCTAGTAAGTATTCCAAAAAAAACTACCAATTCGGCAACAAAACCGCTCATGCCCGGTAATGCAAGCGAAGCCATTGATAAGATACTGAAAGTCGTGAATATTTTTGGAATTGAGACGGCCATTCCGCCCATTTCGTCGAGGTAAACAAGTCGTATTCTATCATAACTCGTTCCGGCCAAGAAAAAAAGTGCAGCGCCAATAAATCCGTGAGAAATTATTTGTAAAATGGCCCCGTTGAGCCCTGTATCGCTTATAGAACCAATTCCTATAATTATGAAACCCATATGAGATACAGAAGAATAGGCTATTCGTTTTTTTAAATTACGCTGACCCGGAGATGTTAAAGCTGCATAGATAATTTGAATTGTGCCTACTATCATCAACCAGGGAGAAAATATAGAATGGGCATGGGGTAATAATTCCATATTGATCCGAACCAACCCATATGCTCCCATTTTTAATAAGATTCCGGCTAAAAGCATACAAGTACTATAATGTGCCTCTCCATGGGTGTCTGGTAACCATGTGTGTAGGGGTATGATCGGTGATTTGACAGCAAAAGCAATAAGAAATCCAATATAAAATATTATTTCCAGTGCTACAGGATACGATTGATTAGCTGATGTTTCAAAATTTAATGTCGGTTCATTGGAGCCGTATAAAGCAATACCCAGAACTCCTATTAATAAAAAAACGGAACCTCCAGCAGTGTACAAAATAAATTTTGTAGCTGAATACAAACGTTTCTTTCCACCCCACATGGATAGAAGTAGATAAACGGGAATTAATTCTAACTCCCACATGATGAAAAAAAGTAAAAGGTCTTGAGAAGAAAATAGTCCTATTTGACCACTATACATTGCTAACATTAGGAAATGGAATAGTCGTGAATCTCGAGTAACGGGCCAAGCCGCTAAAGTAGCTAAAGTTGTGATAAAGCCTGTCAGTAAAATGGGTCCTATAGAAATTCCATCTATTCCCAATCTCCAGTAAAAATCAAAATAATTGATCCATTTATAATTCTCCGTTAGTTGCATTAACGGATCATCCAATTGGAAACGATAACCGAATGCATAGGTTGTTAGAAGGAGTTCTACTATACATATACATATAGTATACCACCTTATTACCTTATTTCCTCTATGAGGAAGAAAGAAAATTAAGGAACCCGCGGATATTGGCAAAACTACAACTAGCGTTAACCAAGGAAAATTATTCATAGTAAAAACAAAATAAACTTGGACCAGAAAAACCCGTGCTCGAAATAAATATATTTTGAGCGCGGGTTTTTGTCGGTAAAGGTAAAAAAATCAAATGTATTCGAGTAGGGTTTTCTGAAACGTATTAATAAGCTAGACCCATACTTCGAGTTGTTTCATGCCATAAATAAACGCGAACACTCAAGAAATCCGTTGGACAGGCAGATTCACATCTCTTACAACCGACACAGTCCTCTGTTCTTGGAGCAGAAGCTATTTGCTTAGCTTTACATCCGTCCCAAGGTATCATTTCTAATACATCAGTTGGGCAGGCTCGCACACATTGAGTACACCCTATACACGTATCATAAATCTTTACTGAATGTGACATTGGATCTATAAATTTTTAAACGTCAGAAATTTTCGATCTAGTAAACTTGTAAATGAATCATATATTTAGACACCAGATGAATCAATAATTTACCAGAAATTTGGAAGCAATCTACTTCTGGATCGACTCATACGATAGAACCAAGATACTTTGATTTCTTACATTTTCTAAAATATGGATTAGATTTAATGTATGGTCATGTTAATTAGAATTTATGAATATTGTAATTTCTATGATTAATACTACACTACTTATTCAACAAATTCGATTGATTGATACGAGTTGATTTTCTGTTACGATAAATTGACGAAACAATGGCCAGTCCAATAGCTGCTTCAGCGGCGGCAATAGCTATAACAAAAATTGAGAAAATATTTCCTTTTAATTGCCGGCTATCAAAAAAATCAGAAAATGTTACGAAATTTATATTAACCGCATTCAGTATAAGTTCAAGACACATAAGGGCTCTAACCATATTTCGGCTTGTGATCAATCCATAGATACCGATAGAAAATAAGTAGGCACTCAAAACAAGTACATGCTCGAGCATCATTGACTAACTCCTTATCAATTTTGATTCATTTCAATATGAACTGAATAACAATTCAACAGATTCAATTGACTAGAATATAAAGTGCGGAACAAAGAAATATATTGTATTGGTAATAGATTAAATAAAAGAGTTTTTATTTTGACTTTTAGACATAACCAATTTTAAAATGGAAGATAAAAAAATGTAATAACACAGAACAGAGTTGAATTTTGATTACTGTTGGAAATTCTAGAAATTTATTACTGGCGCGCTACCGCAATTGCGCCTATTAAAGCGACTAAAAGAATTATCGAAATGAATTCAAATGGAAGAAAAAAATCTGTTGATAAATGAATTCCAATTTGTTGACTATTACTTATCAAATCTTGCTCTATAATCTGGTTTGATCTTGCAGTCCAAATAATCCCGTACCATGACGTATCCGTAATACTAATCATTAGTAAAACAAAAATACTTGTACAAACTGGTAAAGTAATCCCATCCCCAACAGTCCAAAGATTAAAATCTTTGTAATCTTCTGAACCATTCATAAACATCACAGCAAATACAATTAAAACATTTATAGCTCCCACGTAAATAAGAAGTTGTGCAGCAGCTACAAAATAGGAGTTTAATAGAATATAAAATAAGGATATACAAACAAGAACCAGCCCCAATGAAAAGGCAGAATAAATGGCGTTGGTAAATAATACCACACCTATACCGCCTAGTATAAGACCCAATCCCAGAAAGACTAAAAGAAAGTCATGTATTGGTCCAGGCAAATCCATTATATGTAAAATAAGAGATAAATAAATCTAAATGTTTTTCATGACTTTATTGAGACCCGATCAGAAATTTTTTTTAATAATTTTTCAAAAATTCCTAATTAAATCCTAAGAGATAGGACTAAATGTAGGTACAATTATTGGGCTAATTTTATTCTTTATCTGAAGGAATAGGTCTAATCCGAAATTTTTTATTTCGAAATATATACAGATATATTAATTAATAGATTTTCAATCAAAATAAAGATTCGCTTCTTAATCAACCAATTAATAGTTGGAATTTCATTTCTAGTTATTGACCAAACAAAACAAAAGAACCTTTATTTCTTTTAAATAAATAAATCAAAACCGAACCTTAGTATTGTTAAAGTAATTGGAATTTATTCTTGAATCAAGAGATTTACTTATTTTTTATTTGAGGTGAATTAAAAATTGTTCGAATTGTATAATCGTCAACTACTGACATTGGTAAACGACCTAAAGCAATTTGATTATAATTTAATTCGTGACGATCATAAGTAGAAAGTTCATATTCTTCAGTCATTGATAAACAATTTGTTGGACAATACTCAACACAATTACCACAAAATATACAGATTCCGAAATCAATACTGTAATTTAGTAATCGTTTCTTTCGAATATCTGTTTCTAATTTCCAATCAACAACGGGTAGATCTATAGGACATACACGAACACATACTTCACAAGCAATACATTTATCAAATTCAAAATGAATTCGACCACGGAAACGTTCCGCGGTGATTAATTTTTCATACGGATATTGAATAGTTACGGGTAAACGATTTGCGTGAGATAAAGTAATCATGAAACCTTGACCGATGTACCTTGCAGCCCGTACTGTTTGTTGACCATAATTCATGAACCCAGTTACCATAGAAAACATATCGTGAATATATATATGAATAATTTTATGTTTGTTTATTTCTCTTGTTTGAGACAAATTGTGAATATAGAATATTCCTTTACAGCGAAAAGAGTTGAAAAGAAGTTGTTAATAATAGATTACCGAGAGAGATCGGTAAAAGAAATTTCCATCCAAGATTTAATAGTTGGTCCATTCTTAGCCTCGGCAAAGTCCATCTTGTTGTGATAGGAATGAACAAGAACAAATAAGTTTTAGTTAATGTAATAAAGATACCAATCGTCGCTTCAAAGACTCCACCTAATTTATTTATTTCAAAAAACTCAGAAACATATATGTCTGGAATAGATATATTCCAGCCTCCCAAGTAAAGAACTGTTACAAATAATGAAGAAACTAATAGGTTTAGATAAGAAGCAACATAAAATAAACCAAATTTTATACCCGAGTATTCGGTTTGATAACCTGCTACTAATTCTTCTTCTGCTTCTGGTAAATCAAAAGGTAATCTCTCACATTCTGCTAGGGAAGAGATGAGAAAAATGATAAACCCTATAGGCTGACGCCATAAATTCCACCCCCCAAAACCATATTTTGATTGCGCCTCAACTATATCAATTGTACTTGAACTGTTAGATAATCATAGTCGGTGATACCATCACTGTTATCATCGCTATTACAGAACCGTACGTGAGATTTTCATCTCATACGGCTCCTTAAAGGCCATAAATAAATCTAAGGACCGGGTAAGTATTATTTTATCTTGATACATTTGTAGGATGGATAAGGTCAAATCTTATTGGACGGTCCAAAATTAGACCAATAGAATTCTGTCTGTTAGAATTATTAGTTTTAAATAATTGTTATTTTAATAATTAAATAAATTAATAATTAATTAAATAAATTAATAATAAAATAAAAAAAAAAAACAAAGTACTTCTGAATTGATCTCACCCCTTCTTTAAAAAATTTCAATTTTTCTTTGTCGAGTAATAACTTAATTCTTCAATAAAATACTTCTTGTAGAAATATAACTAACATAATTAACCCTTCGTTTTTACTTACGAAAAAAAAAAAAATTCCATATTAATTCATGAATTATGATATATATTCTATATATATATGAATATAGAATATGAATATGGAAAAGGATAAAAAAGATATATTTTTTTATTGGAATTGGGTTTCTTTCTCTTTTTTTTTTTTTTTTTCGTTCCTATTCTTCTTTCTATTTCTTAAAAAAAGAGGGCTTACAAAATAAAGGATTTTTTCGTTCCCAATAGTTATGTATTTCATCGGTGGATAGGAGCATACTCTGGATTGGAATAGTGCCTTGGGGAGTACTTCCTAATAATTTCTACTAACTTTAAGCCCCGATTAGTATTCGTTGTTTGTATATTATGTAAAAAAGCCCTTTTTGGATAATTTACATAATTTCCATTTCCATTACAAATCCGTTACATATCTTGGTGTTTCTAACCATCCACTCGTTTTTGTTCAACCCTCCGTTATGATAATACATGTATGTTAATCCATACAAATGATAGTGAAAAATCAATACGGTGGATTTTTTGAGCCCGCTTCAAGTCAGGATGACTAATCGACCAATCTTGGCTTGGGGTAAACGATTTCTTATGTTTATGTTTATTTTCGCTTAACTCTTTAACTCTTATACATGGAAAATGAGACTCAATATTTTTACTGCGAATTTATATATTTATATATTCTAAATTATATAATATATATATAAGCTGTTTTCTTTCACTCAATATAACTATTTTATTGAATTTTTCAATCCGAATAATGAATAAAAAAAAAAAATGAAGATCTCTAACCCTACTCAATTCATTCCACCGTTTTCCTCGAAAGGAAGAATAGAGAAAGGTTTATGTCTATATATCAACGAATCGCACGTAGAGATATTGATAACACACATAAAGTTAATGGTATTTCATAACTAATTGATTGAGCAGCAGCTCGTAGACCACCTAAAAAGGAATATTTATTATTTGACCCGTATCCTGACATAAGAAGTCCAATGGGAGCAATACTTGAAATGGCAATCCATAAAAAAACACCAATATTGAGATCCGCTAAAACAAGACGATACCCAAATGGAACTACTAAATAGCTTACTAAAATGGATATAACTGCTATGGATGGACCGATACTGAATAAACGAGTATCCCCTCTAGATGGAAAAAGATTTTCTTTGAAAAGAAGTTTTGTCCCATCTGCTAGAGCTTGAAGAACTCCCAAAGGGCCGGCGTATTCAGGTCCAATACGTTGTTGTATTCCCGCGGATATTTCTCTTTCTAACCATACAATTACCAGTACGCCTATTGTAATTCCCAATACAAGAGTCAAAATAGGAATAAGTAACCATATAATTCCATAGACCCCCTTTAAAAATTCCAATCTAGAAAAAGAATCGATCTCTTGTAATTCTAGTGTATCTAGTGTATCAATTATCATTTCAACGATCAACTTCTCCCATAATGATATCTATACTACCTAGTATTGTCATAATATCAGCCAATTTCATTCTTTTAACTAACTGAGGAAGAATTTGCAAATTGATAAAACCCGGCGGTCGAATTTTCCATCTCCAAGGAAAACCACTCCGATCCCCTATCAGGAAAATCCCTAATTCGCCTTTTGGAGCTTCGACTCGCACATAAAGTTCTTGTTTCGGCAATTCAAATGTAGGAGAAGGTTTTTTACTAATAAAGCGATATTCAAAATCATTCCATTCTGGATTCCTTTCTCTATCAAAGTAGCGGATTTCTAAATTCTCATATGGTCCCCCCGGAATTCCTTCGAGAGCCTGTTGAATAATTTTTACAGATTCCACCATTTCACCAATTCGGACTAGATAACGAGCCAATGAATCCCCTTCTTTTTGCCACTGTACTTCCCAATCAAATTCGTCATAACACTCATACTGATCAACTTTACGAAGGTCCCATTGTATTCCGGACGCTCGCAGCATTGGTCCTGATAAACCCCAGTTTATTACTTCCTCTCGACCAATAATGCCTACCCCCTCGACTCGTTCTAAAAAAATAGGATTGCGTGTAATAAGTTGTTGATATTCAGCAACCCTTATTAAAAAATAATCGCAGAAATCCAAACATTTATCTATCCAGCCATAAGGGAGATCAGCCGCCACCCCTCCGATCCGAAAATAATTATGCATCATTCTCATACCGGTGGCAGCTTCGAATAGATCATATACTAATTCTCTTTCTCTGAAAATATAGAAAAAAGGAGTCTGTGCACCAATATCCGCCATAAAAGGGCCGAGCCATAACAGATGAGAAGCTATACGACTCAACTCCAACATAATTATTCTGATATAGCTGGCTCTTTTAGGTACTTGAATATTTCCCAGCTGTTCCGGCCCATTTACTGTTATTGCTTCTGTGAACATAGTAGCTAAATAATCCCAACGTGTTACATAAGGCAAATATTGTATAATTGTTCGATTTTCCGCAATTTTTTCCATCCCTCGGTGTAAATAACCCAATATTGGTTCACAGTCAATAACATCTTCACCATCTAGAGTAATGATAAGTCGAAGAACACCATGCATTGATGGATGGTGGGGACCCATACTGACTACCATCAGGTCTTTTCTTGTAGCTGGTATATTCATAGGTTTTTCCTTAATTCACTCTTTCATGAATTGAATTGCTGAAAACGAAAAAAAGTTCATTCAAATTCACGATCTAATAAATCAAATAATTCAAAATGCTTCTTCAAATTAACGAGTTTTTGATTCACGAATATCCAACCGATTAATCAATTCTTTATAACCTATTCTATTTTTCTTTGACAAATAAGATAGCAGGCGTTGGCGTTTTCCCAGAATTTTACGTAGACCTCTCTGAGATAAATAGTCTTTTTTGTGTAATTGTAAATGGGAAGTAAGTCTTCGTATCCTATTGGTGAAACTTAATATTTGAAATTCAACAGAACCCCTATTTTCTTCTTTTTCTTCTTGTGAAATAACTGAGATGAATGAATTTTTTACCATAAAACGAACCCCCCTTCTTTTTTTAATTTTAAGATATTTTAAGATATTTTGATTGATAGATATTTTTATTGATCAGTAATAATAATGGCACTTGTTTTAGTTTGGTATAGAGAATAATCTTAATTTCGGTCTAATTTCGATTTTTATTAAATCAAATTAAATCAATCCTATTTTAATTTCAAAATTTGAAAAGGTATACAGTATACAAAGGTATACAAAAGGATGGTTGTTTTCTATCCTCCAAAACGATAAAAACTTAGTCCTAAAATCAGACGATTTTATTGATTCATTTCTAGATCGAATTGATATGTCATTGAATTAGTATCATGTATCAGAATAGAATGTAAGACATTGAATGTGCGCACCTCTTTGTCGTCATCGACCCGCTGCGTTATGGGAAAGATAGCAAAACTTTACTAGTAATGGATTTTCAATCGCGGATACATATGTATCCTTACCATACCGAAACGACTGCCGTTATTGCTATCAAACCAATACCGATTCATACAAGCTAAATCTTCTAATCGATAATTGGGCCATAGAAATAACTTTAAGTTAATAAGTTTCTTTTTATATCCTTTGTTTTTATCCAAAACTTGACTGTTTACCTTATTACCATTCCCTAATGCTGAATTTTTATGCATATCATTTCTATTCCTAGAATTGAAACAAATTAGAATTCTAAATTCTCTCCGAAGTCTAGGTGATAAAATATTTTCAGGAACAAACAAATCATAATGATTTTTATCTCTATTTCCAGTCATCTTTTTATATTTGGTAATGACTTCATCAGAATTCTTATCAATATGGGTTTTTTCTCTGTATTTTTGATTCATTTTGTGTTTACTTTGATGAACCGACGAAATACCAATGGTTTGATACATAATAAATTGCCCATCATTTTTTATAGATAGACGAATTGGTTCAATAATCAAAATTCCTCTTTTGATGAATTCCGTAAGAGTTAAATTTTTCTCAATTATCAGAATATCAAGACTCATTTCTCCTCTTTGAATAGAGGATATAGTTATTTCTCTTGGATTTATCAGTCTAAGCAGGAGACAATATACTTTGATGTTATTGATTATTTTTTTAGTTAAAATATCATCCCATCGCAATTGAAACTGAAAATACCTGTTTAGTAAGAAATCAAACTCCTCTTTTGTATCATTCTTGTCTTGTTTTTTATTTTTTTGTTTTTTCATCTCCGAGTCCATATAATCTTCTTCAACATCTTTTTCTTGGTTTGAAAGAGCAGATTCAAGGTTTGCTTGGTCCGCTGATTCTTTTTGCTCTTTATTTCGTTTTTTTAATTCAAGAGATTTTTTTTCATTGGAGGATATAAAAAGATCTTTATCAGTAACGTTTTCATTTATATTAGAATCTAAAAGAAGTAATTTTTTTGGTATAACCCACGGTTTAGTTTTATACAAATTATAAAGGATCAAAAATTCGGAGAAGAACCAACGTTCAAGATTTGATATGGGGCGGTTTAATATTTCTTCATTCATTCCCATCCAATCCAATTTTTTTTTTTGATTAGATAAATAGATTTCTTGATCTTGATGAATTGTGAGATCAAAAAAATTTTGCTTATTCATTTTATCAATTATTGGATAATCATTAAGTTTATCCTTAGTACATTTTTTATTACTGTTTGGGTCAGTATCAATATTGATCCAAGCTTCAATATTGATTTTCTTGCTAAGACAAAAATGGATAATTCTCCAATCAAAATATTTTCTATCCAGATTTTTATCCATATCTGTAATATCATGTTGTACTCGATCATTATTGATAGGGATAATAGGAATACCTTCCATCATATAAAAAGATTTGAGTTTATTTGTGTTGGAGTTCGAAAAAACTTCTTGGTTGTTTTTTACGTGTAATGACAATTCATAAATTGACGAGTACTTCGTATTTTCAGAATTAATAGATTTATATGCTAACCGATCATATTTATATTGTTTTTTAAAATTCTCTTTTTCATTCAGTAATGAAGCCTTTTCAAAATTTTTTAGTTTTTCGTAGTGAATAAATTTCGTTTTTTTAGATGAGTTACTTAAATCCTTATTTTTATTCATATAATGGTGATTGAATCTATTTCGCCATTTTTGTGGTACTAGTCTAGACCATCTAATGTGAGATATATCATATTGATAATGATTCCTTAACCAATTTGTCCATTGATTTATTCCAGAATTCTGACAATTCTTATGTCTTAATTGAGAAAGAAAAAGTTCTTGTGTTCCAACAAAATAACTCCTTATTTCATTCTTAATAAAAGGAGCTGCTCCATTATATTGCAAGACAGATTTTAACTTATAAAAATCCAAATTGACAAATTGGGTTTGTGAGAGTTTGTAAAATACATAGGCTTGTGAAAAGTAGGATAAGTCACAAAAAGTATTTGAATTTTTTTTACTAATATTAGTATTATATAGTGTCTTTTTTATAGTCAAAATAAAATGAATTAAACTTTGATTTTTTTTATCCGTTTTTTCTTGATTTGTTTCATTATTGGTAATGTATTTATTAAAATTTTTTTTTATTGAGTCACGAAATGGTTGTGTATTGATCCTAGGAATATTAATGATCCACAGAAAGATATCTATGTATATCCTTTCAATGAAAAATTTTATAAAATAATGTGATTTGCGTATTAGTCGAGCATTTTTTCTTTTTAATATCTGCCAAATATTTTTTTGTGTTTTCAACCTTTTATTATCATCACTTATTTTGTTAAAACTAATATTTCGATCCGGAATTCTAAATCCGCCCTTTTTTTCATTTGTAATTTTTTCTATTTGATTTATGACCGTGTTTGTTCTATCAGTTAAATCCTGCATTTTTTTTTCTGTCAACGAAGAATTTGTCCAATTCCGAGGTATAGTTTCAATGGACGATGGTATAGTTTCAATGGATGATTCAGGAATCATCAGATTACTTATTATCAAATCTTTTTTAGTTTTATTCAATTCATATACTTTTCTTTTTCTCAATCCAAATAATATAATTGGATTTATTTTTGATAGTTCTTTTTTTATTTCTTTTAAAAAAAGAATCCTTTTAATGATCCATTTTTTTATTTCTTTTGAAACATTTAGAAACAATTTTGTTTTTTCTTTAAAAATTTTTAGAATTAGAAAACATTTCTTTTTCAATTTTCTAATTTTTCTTTTGAGTTCTTTAAAAATGGGTTCAAAAAATGATTCGTGTTTTCTGGAAGAATCAAAAGGGAATTCTGCTTCCATTCCAAAAATTGTTAAAAAACACGAATCTTTTTTTGAATCTTTCTTTTTCATTGGATCGTTATAAGGGGCTCGTGGATTCGATCTATGCCAAGGTTTCAGACGAAAAGGAAATAGGATCTTAATCTGAATACCGTCTGTTAACCAATCTTTTGGAAATTCTTTTTCTGATAATTGAACGCCATTATAGGTGCATTTAACATGAATTTCTCGATTCCAATCCTTAAAATCTTCGGACCATTCAGGAAATTGAAATAATAGCATACGGGCGATATTTTTAAATATTATCAATGAAGGCAATATAATATATTTTCTAAGAATCGATTGGGTTATTAATAAAAAACCTCTTATTACTTGAGCAAGTAAAATACTATCCCAGGCTTCCGCTATTTCTATACGTGCTTTCTCCTTTCTTTTGGCTTCTTCTTTTTTATCTTCTTCCTTTTTTTTCTCACTTTCTTCTGTGGTTTTCTCTTTAGAATCCGAAATTTTGAGTTCTGTGTTTGTCCACATACCATTTCTAAAAATTCGGTTTATACGTTCGGAAATATCAAAAGAAAAAAAAGGGGATTTGTTTATTCGGTCCAAAAAGAGGGGGGAATGCACGTCTGCCTCAAAGAATTTCCAAGTAACTATTTTACGTCTTTGAGCACGTACAGAGCCTTTGATTAGGTCTCGACGAAAATCTGGTTGTTGTGAATAACGTATCAAAGCAACTTCGTCTGGTTCATCAGTATCATCAGTTTCTTGGGTATTACTATAAGTATCAGTATTCTCTTGGTTATCAGTAAAAATAATTACACTTTTGTCTTTTCTTGAGCGAATCTGCATATTCTCTATCTCACCCTCCTCTCGTTCTTCCTCGTCTAGTTCCCAATCAGCAATTAATTTGTATGGCCAGTAAGGGATTTTTTTATGTATTTCTGTTAATGCAATAGATTTTTTTTTTATCGTTTTCTCGTTTGGAAGAGTTCTATCTGCATCAAATAAAAATTTTAAAACTTTTATTCTATCTTCTGAATCAATTCTTACTTGTTCATGTTTAGGAACTATAAAAGGTCTTTTAAAATTTAAACTTGATGTTGATTTTACAGCAAATTCATTGATTAAGTTCAATAAATAATCCATTTGCTTTGCGCATGCTTTTGTATCAAATGAATTTGGTTTCTGTTCAAATTCTAGGCGATTAATAATAAAAAGGATACTATGAATCTTATTTATCAAAAACTTTTCTATAGAATTTTTTCGAGAAATTTCCTTTTTAATTGTTTTAATTGAAAGTGAAAACAATTTTTTGATTCGTCCACGATAGGGTCCATTTATGAAAGGATCATATAGTTGGGGTAAATATTCTTTTTTAGTCTTATCATTACACAACCGAGTTCTTTTTTCGAGTACATTCAGAACAACGGATTCGTTAATGAGAGTTTGAGCTAAATTTTTATCGAGAGTTTTTACTCTATCTATAAAAAGTTTGCTTATATTTTTCTGTTTATGTTCATTGTTATAACTCCACTGGTTAAAAAATTCATTAGAGGGGACTTTTTCCTCTGGGAACAGAGATGTCTTTCTTTGCATCATTTCCAAAAAAGTT